TGAATATTCCGAAATAGGCTATACTGACTGAATAAATTGCATTTGTCACAAATTCATACCAATCCACAGAATAGTTCGAATTTTGATGTAAAAGGTTTATCGATGGGGTTAACCATTTCGATAATATATCCAAATCCATTCCTACTTGATCGAAAGGAATTCCTATGGACCCAACAAACAAAGTAAATAGGACCAATACAAGTAGAGAAAATAGCATAGTATTGTCCGATTCACAGGGATACATGGAAGTGTCTTTATTGTCAAAATGAGTACTAAAGGATCGCATCAAATTTCGTATATTCCCATCAATTTGATATATCTTCTTCGAAAAAAGGGAAACCTTTTTATTATTATTCATTACTGAGAAAAGTACATTTTTGTTAACTGGTTTCGGTCCTTCTTTTCCCCATATAGATATTGAAGAGAACGAGCTATTTTTAGTGCCACTGTAATTTTGAAACCGAACGTGTAAATGCCCCTCAAAGGTAAGTAAATACATCCGAAACATATAAAATGCAGTTAATCCTGCTGTGGAACAGGCTATTATCGCGAAAATCGGTGAATACAACCAACTATCATTAAGAATTTCATCTTTGGACCAAAAACAAGCAAGAGGTGGAATACCACAAAGAGAAAGTGTACCTAATAAAAAAGTAGTTTTTGTAATTGGCACATATTTGGTTAAACCACCCATAAGAACCATGTTCTGACTTTTATCTGGAGAATATCCAACAATGGGTTCCATTGAATGAATAATCGATCCGGATCCTAAAAACAATAATGCTTTCGAATAGGCATGAGTGATTAAATGGAATAAAGCAGCTCGATAAGAACCTATCCCTGGAGCTAACATAATATAACCCAATTGAGACATTGTAGAATACGCTAAACTTCTCTTAATGTCTTTTTGAGCAAGAGCTAAAGTAGCTCCTAATAGTACCGTTATTATACCTAGCAAAGAAATGAGATTCATTATGTAAGGTATGACTGTGAAAAGGGGAAGAAGCCGAGCGACAAGAAAAATTCCCGCTGCTACCATAGTAGCAGCATGTATAAGAGCCGAAATAGGAGTGGGTCCCTCCATGGCATCAGGTAACCATACATGAAGGGGAAATTGTGCGGATTTAGCAACTGCACCAAGGAATAATAGGGAGGCACACAGAGTAGCAAATAAAGAATTGACCCCATTATTATGGATCAAGTTATTGAAGATTTCGAACAAATCCCGAAATTCCAAACTACCTGTTATCCAATAAAAACCTAAGATTCCTAATAATAAACCAAAATCCCCTACACGATTAGTTACAAACGCTTTTTGACAAGCATTGGCTGCAATTGGTCGTGTGAACCAAAAACCTATTAATAGATACGAACACATTCCCACCAGTTCCCAAAAAATATGAATTTGTATCAAATTGGAACTAGTAACTAATCCCAACATAGAAGTATTGGAAAAACTCATATAAGCAAAAAATCTCAAATATCCTTGATCATGAGACATATAATTGTCACTATAAATAAGAACCATGATTCCAACAGTAGTGATTAATATTGACATAATAGAAGTAAGTGGGTCGATCAAGTGGCCGAACTCTAAAGAAAAATCATTATTGATGGTCCAAGAACATAGAAATTGATAAATAGAACTGCCATTGATTTGCTGAATAGACAGATCGGCCGAAAAAACCATAACTATACTTAGCAATGAAACACTAGGAAAAGCCCACATACGACGAAGATTTTTTGTTGCAGTCGGAACAAGCAGAAGTCCCCATCCTATTGACATAGTAACTGGAAGTGGAACGAAAGGTATGATCCATGCATATTGATATGTATGTTCCATAAGAAAATAAAACTTTTTTTATTCTTATTAATTGTTTCCGATTCACCAGCTCTTCTCTCTTTTGGAAGTCAAATAAATAAATAAAAATCAAGATAGAAAAGAACTCAAATATGATTTTTAATTCTTAATTATTCCGATTCTTTCCCAAATATCGTATTGAATAAAAAGAAATTTAAATCAAGAAGTTACAATTGTTCAAATGACCAAGTCACTGGTTAAAACTGACCATTTAGTTATTAACTAAGATATTTATTAAGATAAAGAAAGAATATGAGATTTTCAATCATTCCACTATTACGGCGATTGATATCCATATAGTAAATAGTAAGGAAAAGGAATGACACCAAAAAAAGGTAAAAGTACTCTATTGGGATATGGATCATAGAATCCGCCAATAACTCAACCCAATAAAATACTAGTTATTTTAGTTAGTTTATTCGGAGTCATTAATTAATTCATTGTAGAACTGATTGATTGGCTTCTATTCCAATAAAACAAACTTATGTTTATAGGAAATCCTATGATACTCGTCACTTCGCATAGAACTGAAATAAGAGATTACTAAAATTACCTTTATCAAGTAATGTATGGTTTAACAGATTAACTACCAATCTCATTTTCATTTAAATTATGAGTACTCTATCCTCGAGCTTGATCAATTAATAGAAAAATGAAAAATTATTATTTTCTTAAATTAGGTAAGGATTCTTAAGCTTTTCGATTTATTCAATGTAAGACGACGAGATATAAATAGACTGAGATTGAGATATGAATTGGAACCCTTTTTGATTCTTATCAACAACAACCGGTTCGATTTCTATGGTAGCGGACCTCATAGACATAGATCGGAATGAAGATATGAAGGTACAAATTAGTACGAATTCTTCTTTCTTCGGGCATTGTATGTAATAGAGATGTGGAACAAAAAAAAATTCCTTTGAAAATAACATCGTTTTTCTTTATTTCTATTTCTTTTTTTTATCCCTAGTGTACTCTATGTGATGCGCACGTATCTATATTTTTGTATGTTATGAAGGAAGTATCCGCTATGGAATAAATATAGATAATGAATAGCAAGAACGATCCATTTTGAACAATACATGTCTTTCACATCCAACTATAAAAGTAACTTCTTTATTTTCAAATGGCGGTTCCAAAGAAACGTACTTCTATCTCAAAAAAGCGTATTCGTAGAAATATTTGGAAGAAAAAGGGATATTGGGCGGCGGTAAAAGCTTTATCTTTAGCTAAATCTATTTCTACCGGGCATTCAAAAAGTTTTTTTGTGCGACAAACAAGTAATAAAGCCTTGGAAGAATCTGAATCGACATGACTCGATGAATTGGATGATTTATAAGATGAATAATTCACATTAACTAATGTTTTGAACTCATCTATATGAGATAGAACTGAACCGGCTGTTGTGGTATGTAGAATAATTCTTATTCTGTCTATTGGGTTCTAAGAACGGTACTATTTCTTTTTTGTTGTTTTTCAAACAACAAAAAAGAAATAGTTAAACACAAAATACAAGGTTTCACTTTTCATTATAGTAGATTTTGATAATTCGCGAGATGGGGGTTGTTATTTCCCCCCCCCAAAAAAAAAAATATTTTTTTTTAGGAAGAAGTTTATTCGATTATGTATCTCCAATAGTTATACATCATTAAGATTTTTGGAAGATCTGAAACAAGTATGAACGACAGTAGTAAAAATGAATGGATCCTTGAAACTAATTGATTGAAATATATATTTTAAGACTTTGCTTTGTAACTCTCCGAATCACTACATAGATTCCCTCTTGTTTCGACCCAATCAATAAAAACTCCCCGGATCCCCTTTAGGTCGATATTTATGTACGAAGAATAAGTCAATCTTCCTTAATCCAAAATAGATCCTATGTTTGGACCGTAGGATCGATCAATCTATTTTATATAGAATATACTTTATTTATAAGTAAAGTACATAGCGTAGAATTCCAATAGAGATTTAAACTCTTTTGTTTTATGTGCAGCCCAATACCTAATTGGTTCGGTAAATCCTCACACGAATTATGTATACAATGAGGATCCCAACCATTAATACAGTCTTGATACCAAACTATCTAACTATTTATAGAAATCCCTTGGATGTAGTTATCCAATTGTGATACATAAAAAATCCTATTTATTTTCTTTTGTTCAGTGAAAAATGAATCTTTTTTCATTTCCGATCCATGAAATCAGATAAATGAGAAATGAATCATCAAAAAATGATATAAAAAAGGGACAATTCTTAGTTCTAGACCTCAACTGAGGACATAACCATCTAGTTCCAACTGTTCCAGAAGAACTTATACTACGTGAAAGCCTGTTGTTAAAAATAACACCATACCGGGATACTAAGTATTATTGAAGTTCAAATATTCATTTGAACGAGTCTTTATTCATCGATTCTAACGTTTCCTAAAATATATTGCATTGAATCTTTCAATCTCGACGATTGAACATCATATGGGCTATTATTATTTCGATCAAGCCGCCATGGTGAAATCGGTAGACACGCTGCTCTTAGGAAGCAGTGCTAGAGCATCTCGGTTCGAGTCCGAGTGGCGGCATCCTCTAAAAAGGACACATTAGATCCTATAATGAATTTAATTCGGAATTTACATTCCGTAATTGAGGGACCCCTCTTTTTTTTAATGATTTTTTTTTTATGATATTTGCGACTTTAGAACATATATTCACTCACATCTCTTTTTCGATCATTTCAATTGTCATTACGATTTATTTGGTGACTTTATTAGTCCATGAAATCGTAGGACTATGTGATCCGTCAGAAAAAGGCATGATAGCCACTTTTTTCTGTATAACAGGATTATTAGTTACTCGTTGGATTTATTCGAGACATTTCCCGTTAAGTGATTTATATGAATCATTAATGTTCCTTTCATGGAGTTTCTCCATTATTCATATGGTTCCTAAAATAGGGAACCATAAAAATGATTTAAGCGCAATAACCGCGCCAAGCGCTATTTTTACCCAAGGCTTTGCCACTTCGGGTCTTTCAACTGAAATGCATCAATCCGCAATATTAGTGCCTGCTCTACAATCTCAGTGGTTAATGATGCACGTAAGTATGATGTTATTGAGCTATGCAGCTCTTTTATGTGGATCGT